AGGACTGTGGAAGACTCAACTAATAATAAGAAAGTTTGACTTTAGCTCTTAATAAACTTTTCATAATAGAAATGACTGAATAGAAGAATGTATTTCTTTCTTATCTCTTCATCCTTGATCTTTATCATAATTGAAAGAAGAATCCCCACCTACATTGTCTAATAAGGCCCTCAATCATTCATTATTGGCCAAATCGTTGATACAAAGAATATCAAAATACCAAATCCGCCCTGTAGATAACCTCCTCGAAGCAGAAAGGGCTCTTGGAAAGAGCAAAGAAAGGACTTGTTCTTCCTCCTTAATAAATTCTTCCAATAATTCCGAACCTAATTTTTTCAAAAAAGCACGTACAGTACTTTTGTGTTTACGAGCCAAAGTTTTAACACAAGAAAGTCGAAGTATATATTTGAGTCGATACAAACTCTGTTTTTTTGAAGACCCGCTGTAATAATGAGAAAGATTTCTGCACATACGCACAAATCGGTCAATAATATCAGAATCGGATGAATCGGCCCAAGTGGACTTACTAATGGGCTGCCCTAACGGATTACAAAATTGCGCTTTAGTAAAGGATCCAATTAGAGAAAAAAGGGGAATTCTTGTTTCTAACTTATTCATAGCATTATCTATTAGAAATGAATTTTCGAATACTTGACTCCGTACTACCAAAGGATTTGTTCCTACGCTTAAAAGATAGCCTAGAAGGTGTAGGGAATGTTGGGATAATTGGTTTATGTGGATCCTTCCTGGTTGAGACCATACATAAAAATGACATTGCCATAACTTGACAAGATAATATTTCCATTTATTCATCAAAAGGGGCCGGTCTTTTGAAATCAGAATGGATTTTCCTTGGTATCTAACATAATGGATTAAGGGGTCCTTTAAAAACCGCAAAATATGAATATGCTCAAAAGGAGTCCCAAAGATAGCTACAAGACCTCCCTTTTTTTTATAGAAAAAAATTCGCTCAAGAAGGATTCCAAAAGATGTTGATCGTAAATGAGAAGATTGATTGCGAAGAAAAAGGAGGATAGATTCGTATTCACATACATGAGAATTATATAGGAAGACGAAGAATCTTTCATTTTTTTTTGACACAATGGAACTCGCTTTTTTTTTTTTAGAAAGACTCTTCCAACTCCAATACTCGTAAAGAAGGAACCTTAAAAAATGCAGGAAAGAGGCATCTTTCACCCAATAACGAAGAACTTCAACTAGGATTTCCAGATGGGTAGGGTGGGGTATTAGTATATCTGACGCATAATTTAAATGAGAACATTCGTCCTCTAAAAAGGGAAAGATTGAATGAATTGATCGTAAATTAAGAGATTTTGATGTTGCTTTCCCGTCTAAGTAAGATACTAGTTGTATAAAAAGTGAAATTTCCACAATGTCTGCAAATCCTTCTGATATCATTTGAGAATACAAATTCTTATTGTGCCCAATAAATTGATTTAGGGCAGAATCATTTTCGCAAATGTGAAAGTGGTTCTGTTGATACATTCGAGCAATTAAACGTTTCACAATCAGGAAACTATATTTATTGTCATAATCAACATTGTCCAACAAAAGGAATCCACTTCTATTTAAACCATGACCATGCGCAAGTCCATAAATATACTCCCGAAAGATAAGTGGGTATAGAAAATCATGTTGCCTCGATCTATCGAGTTCTAAATATCCTTGAAATTCTTCCATTTGCAACTCAATTTGAATTGAACCAAAAGTGGGGAATTTCTTGGGTTATCAAATGATACATAGTGCGATACAGTCAAAACAAAGGTAGTCTAGTAAATAAAAAAAGAAAAAAAAGGTACCTCGGAAACAATTGGACTCATCAACGGATTCTCTATCCTCTCCCTTTTCCTTTCATTAGTTTCTCTTTATTGTAGGATAACAAGATGGTTAGAACTCCTTTATTTTTTCAACTCAATCGCTCTTTTGATTTTGGAAAAAAGAAATAGCTTTATCAATATACTGCTTCTTCTACACATTCATCACCAACCCCTAATCGAATGGGACTAGCTAATAGTTAGGACTCAGAAAAAACCGATAATCCACTGATCGGAAAAGCTACCCCCAGGTACTAATCTCTTTTTAACCTTTCATTAGATCAGGTAATCATTCAAATAAAGAACAGAAGCTCGTTGCTTTTTGTTTATCTAAAATTAGATTTGGACCACTGGACTCTACCCATCTATTCACTCGACCCAACTGTCAAAAATTTTCTTTTTTTCAAAATGCAAAGAAGATTTTGTAGCAATCCGCGGAATGGAAAAGATTTGCAAAATTCTCTCTTGATAGACACGACATGCTGTTTTTTCCACTCATTCCTTTCAGGATCAGTCGCGGTCTTACAAACCCTACCGATGGTATGGACGAATCCCTTGCTTCATAAAAATGTGTAAAAGATGCTAGCCGCACTTAAATAAAAGCCGAGTACTCTACCGTTGAGTTAGCAACCCCCCCAAAAAACAAACGCGTAGATATAATCAAAATCAAAAAAGAGATACAATTGCACGACACGATAAAAACAGGAAACTAAGAAGAAAACAACGAGAACCCATTCTGAACATAGAAAAGATCTGATGAAAAGAAAAGAACTTTTCAGATAACAATAAAGTCGAAATTGAGAGACCATCTCCTATCCAACATGTCAGCCATTGTTATCCTTATCTACTTTCTTTTTGAAAGTCAAATAAAGACTTCTTGTATCAGAGAAAATCCACCGAACCCAGCAATTGCTTTTGAATAAAGTAAAAAAACCTATGGAAATGGGAAAAAGAGATCGGTTTACACATGATTTCCTTGTATTAATTCGAAACGTTATTGTCAATATACATTTGTATTTTGAAAAAAGAATCCAATGAAAAAATAACTAAAGACTTGTATTGAATTTTGATTTCATAGACACAAAACAAAAAATGTCTATAGGTAGAAAAAGGAATAAGGTATGAAAAAACTAGGTTTTTAGGACTATGTAATTAATATAAGGGGAATAAGCAAGCTTAGCCCCCCGTTTTTTTTATTAATAGTATTCGTGATTTATTTTGATACTAAAGTTCCAACAACGGGAATCCCTGTATCCTTCAAAACTCCCGCCTTCTTTAAAAGATCATTAACAGTTCTTGTAGGTTGAGCGCCTCTTTCAATAAAATATAGAATAGCAGGAACATTGAAATGGGTTTTATTGTTTATCGGATCATAAAGACCCACCTTTCGAAGATCCCTTCCTTCTCTTCGGGATCGAACATCAATTGCAACGATTCGATAAACCGCTCGTTGCTTTCGTCCACAGCGTTTCAAACGAAGTTTTACCATAACATTCCTATAGTTTGTTACCGGTTTGTAATGGATTCCATTACAGAATCATGGATAATCATTGGTTTGGTTAAGTAAGTGGATACCTAACCATCTATCAATTTTTATTTCTATTCAAATTCGATATGTTAAATATCGAAATTAACATATTGAAATTAGAATTATAATTTCAATTCTTCTTATTAATTAAAAGAATTTTTTGAATTCCATTTTTATTTCAAAAATGGAATCTAAGATTAGATTCTAGAATTTTTTTTTTTGAAATAAAGACTCTATCGGAATCGTTTTCTATTTTATAGAAAACTAGATATCGTTCTATCTAATTTAGACCTATATAGAGATAGAGACTCTATATGTGTATGTTCTGGGACGAAAGGATTCGAACCTTCGCGTATCGGGTCCAAAACCCGTTGCCTTACCACTTGGCGACGCCCCAGTGGTGGTATAGTAGTGCTGACGAACGCCGATACAAATATCTCTCTATTTGTATGTTCTGAGACGAAAGGATTCCAACCCCCCCTCTACGTAAAACCGCTAGCGCCTTATCCGCTTATCCAAAGCGACATGAGATTTTTATTTCTATTCGCCAGTATAAGTATTATTATACTACGCGTAATAGGCCTTTGTCAACCCTATAACCCCAATATCTATGGAATAGATGAAACATATAATGAAACGGACTTTATTGATCATTACATAGAATTCAATTAAGATATTGTATGAAAATAAGATTTCTTCTATTCTCTTTTGAGAGTTGAAGAATTTTTTTTGTCTACCTTCATTCTATTCATTTTTATCTTCTATTAATAACATCTTAATAACTCAATCAAAATGATCCCCAAGAACAAAAAAGGTTTGTTATGATTAACATCTTTAGTTTTATCTGTATCTATCTTCATTCTGCCCTTTATTCGAGTAGTTTTTTCTTCGGCAAATTGCCGGAAGCCTACGCTTTTTTGAATCCAATCGTAGATGTTATGCCAGTCATACCTCTTTTCTTTTTTCTCTTAGCCTTTGTTTGGCAAGCTGCAGTAAGTTTTCGATGAACTCTTTAATACTGGCCTAGAAAATGGAATAATTTCTTCGAAAAAAAGTTGTGAACAATTCATTAATAAGTAATAAGATGGGCTAAGTCTTAGAGTATGAAGAGCATAAAACCTCGATTCCAAGATTGAAATTCTTGGATAGCCACCATAAATCTAGATCAATCCATATTTCCTATTAGGACCCTTTTGCTTGGTATCAATGTATCCAAAAGAGTATACCTAGTATAAGAATGGGCAATCTATTCTCTTTTTACCAAAAAAAGAATCTTGGAGATTCTATAATGCTTACTCTCAAACTCTTTGTTTATACAGTAGTGATCTTTTTTGTTTCTCTCTTCATATTCGGATTTCTATCTAATGATCCGGGGCGTAATCCTGGACGTGAAGAATAAAAAGATGGTTTTTCCTTTTCTTGCTTCATTTTGAAACGTTCTTAGGATTTTCTCTATTCCACATCTTTAACTATTTTAAAGAAATTATCAAAAAGAAAGCAAAAGAAAAAAAGGGGGGAGGGGTATAAACCAGAATCTGAACGAAAAAAAAGATCAAGACATCAACGGAAAGAGAGGGATTCGAACCCTCGGTACGAATAATTCGTACAACGGATTAGCAATCCGACGCTTTAGTCCA